CATATATCTGTATCTGCTGACAAAGCAAGAAGAGTAATTGATCAAATTCGCGGACGTTCCTATGAGGAAACCCTTATGATACTAGAACTCATGCCCTATAAAGCATGTTATCCCATTTTCAAGTTAGTTTATTCTGCAGCAGCAAATGCTAGTTACACTATGGGCTCCGCCGAAGACAATTTAATAATTATTAAAGCTGAAGTTAACGAGGGTACTGTCGTGAAAAAATTAAAACCTCGTGCTCGAGGACGTAGTTATGCGATAAAAAAAGCTACCTGTCATATAACTATTGTAGTGAAAGATATATCTTTAGATATATATGAAGATATATCTTTCTATTCGTTAAAAAAACCTAGATGGAAAAAGACAAGTATGGTAGATCGCGATATATATAATAGTGAGGTAGTATGGGACAAAAAATAAATCCACTTGGTTTCCGACTTGGTATAACCCAAAAGCATCATTCCCTTTGGTTTGCAAAACCAAAAAATTATTCCGAAGACCTACAAGAAGATCAAAAAATAAGAGACTTTATTAAAAATTATATTCAAAAGAATATGAGAATATCCTCTGGAACCGAGGGAATTTCGCATATAGAGATTCAAAAAAGAATCGATTTGATCCAGGTCATAATCTTTATGGGATTCCCAAAGTTATTAATAGAAAGTAGACCGCGAGGGGTCGAAGAATTACAGATGAATCTACAAAAAAAATTTCATTATGTGAACCGAAAACTTAACATTGCTATCACAAGAATTTCAAAACCTTATGGAAACCCTAATATTCTTGCAGAATTTATAGCCGGACAATTAAAGAATCGAGTTTCATTTCGAAAAGCAATGAAAAAGGCTATTGAATTAACTGAACAAGCGGATACAAAAGGAATTCAAGTACAAATTGCAGGGCGTATCGACGGAAAAGAAATCGCCCGTGTCGAATGGATCAGAGAAGGCAGGGTTCCCCTACAAACCATTCGAGCGAAAATAGATTATTGTTCCTATACAGTTCGAACTATCTATGGGGTCTTGGGCATCAAAATTTGGATTTTTATAGACAAGGAAGAGGAATAAGAAAACTTTCATCGTTTTTTCCTTCTATCAACCGATAGAAGGAAAAAGGGGAAACTCATTCATTCTTTTTCCTACCAATCAAACTAATTCTATAGGGTTGAATAAAAATTCAATTGACCTTGTGATATAATTGCTATGCTTAGTGTGTGACTCGTTGGTTTTTTTTTAGGGTTAGGGTTACAAAAGACCGGCCCGATAGTGTGAAAACCAATTCATCACTTCATATTATCTAGATCTAAAGAACCAGTCAAAATATGTTAAATCAGTCATATCTTTGTAGCAACTGAAATAATTAAACGTTACCTTTTTTAAAGCAAAATTACAGAAGAAAGGTGTGGATAAATGGAAGGATGAGAGAAAGAGAAAAAAAGAATATCAATGATATACAATTCCAATATGGAAGGTCTATGAGTCATCTCATAAAAGACAGTGTAATAAAGCATCAATACTAATTGATTCATACATAATGAAATATGAATTTCTTATAGAAGAAAAGAAAAAACTCAAGAGCTTTGAGTCAATAAAGACTAAGAAGGTTGACTCAAGAATAAATTGGATTATGAGCTCCATTGTAGAATTCTGACCTAATCATCTAGTACGAAGTGGTGGAAACGAAGGAACCTGTGAATGCAAAAGATTTTATTTAAATATTAAATAAACGAATCTTAATGATTCACTACTTAGGATGGCGAAATAAACCGGAAATAAATGCATCTATTTTGAAAAGTGACGAACAAGTGCTAGGACTGAAATAGAGATTGCAAGAGTAAATATTCGCCCGCGAAAACCTTCTTTTTTTTTTTGAATTGGTAAACTCGGATAAAAGACAATAAAGATTTATTAGGACGTTAGAAAAAAATAAATTTTTTTCTAAAATAAAAATGTTCTAATAGCTATTCAAATTAATTGAAATTCAATTTGGAATCCTTTTATTCGCGAGGAGCTGGATGAGAAGAAACTCTCACGTCCAGCTCTGTAGTAGAGATGGCATTCCGAAACAACCATCAACTATAACCCCAAAAGAACTAGATTCCGTAAACAACACAGAGGAAGAATGAAGGGAATATCTTATCGAGGTAATCATATTTGTTTCGGTAAATATGCTCTTCAAGCACTTGAACCCGCTTGGATCACATCGAGACAAATCGAAGCAGGTCGCCGGGCAATGACACGAAATGCACGCCGTGGTGGAAAAATATGGGTCCGTCTCTTTCCAGACAAACCAGTTACAGTAAGACCTGCTGAAACGCGTATGGGTTCGGGGAAAGGATCCCCTGAATATTGGGTAGCTGTTGTTAAACCGGGGCGAATACTATATGAAATGGGTGGAGTAACCGAAAATATAGCTAAAAGGGCTATTTTAATAGCAGCATCCAAAATGCCTATACGAACTCAATTTATTATTTCGGGATAAAAATGTAGAACGTAGAGAAATGAGTCTTGGGGATGAAACAAAATCGCCTATTTCTTTTTTAGACTTAGACAAACAATATTTCTTTTATTTTCTTCATCCTTTGCATTGGAAGAATAGATTCAAAAATTTATATGATTCAACCTCAGACCTATTTAAATGTAGCGGATAACAGCGGGGCTCGGAAATTGATGTGTATTCGAATCATAGGAGCTAGTAATCGCCGATATGCTCATATCGGTGACGTTATTGTTGCTGTGATCAAAGAAGCCGTACCAAATATGCCCCTAGAAAAATCAGAAGTAGTCAGAGCTGTAATTGTTCGTACCTGTAAAGAACTTAAACGTGACAGCGGTATGATAATACGATATGATGACAATGCTGCAGTTGTGATTGATCAAGAAGGAAATCCAAAAGGAACTCGCATTTTTGGGGCAATCCCCCGCGAATTGAGACAATTAAATTTTACTAAAATAGTTTCATTAGCTCCCGAAGTATTATAAAATAAAAAAAAAAGAGATCTGAATTTTTGGGGTATTTGAAGGGAAATAGATTAAGAACTAGATTAATTCGTAGCTTGTGTTTTGCGCATATACCTTGAAAAATTTATATTCATAAACCAATAATAAAAAAAAAAGAAAAACATGTTAATTATATCCAATTTTGGGACGACAAAAGTTTTAATTCATCATGGGTAGAGACACTATTGCTGAGATAATAACCTCTATACGAAATGCTGATATGGATAGAAAAAGAGTTGTTCGCATAGCATCTACTAATATTACCGAAAATATTGTTAAAATACTTTTCCGAGAAGGTTTTATCGAAAACGTCAGAAAACATCGAGAAAAAAACAAAAATTTTTTGGTTTTAACCCTGCGACATAGCAGGAATAGGAAAAGACCCTATAGAAATTTTTTAAATTTAAAACGGATCAGCCGACCCGGTCTACGAATCTATTCTAACTCTCAACGAATTCCTAGAATTTTAGGTGGAATGGGTATTGTAATTCTTTCCACTTCTCGGGGTATAATGACAGATCGGGAAGCTCGACTAGAAGGAATCGGCGGAGAAATTTTATGTTATATATGGTAATCCATTTCATATCCAAATGAAATCCGAAACCTCTTCCTATTTGAGAAATAGAAAAAGAAAGGGGGGTGAGTTGTCTAATATCGTTTCTCCTCCATTAGTTGATACCTCAAGGAGGCTTTACCTGGAATGAAAGAACAAAAATGGACTCATGAAGGTTTAATTACTGAATCGCTTCCCAATGGCATGTTCCGGGTTCGGTTAGATAATGAGGATCTGATTCTAGGTTATGTTTCGGGAAAGATCCGACGTAGTTTTATACGGATACTACCCGGGGATAAAGTCAAAATTGAAGTAAGTCGTTATGATTCAAGCAGAGGACGTATAATTTATCGACTCCGAAACAAGGATTCAAAAGATTAGGTGATTTTTATTCAATACGATTCGAGATTCAAAATTCCAAGAAACTTATTTTCTACCAAGAAGTAGATTCAGAATTAAGATAAGGAATGAAAAATATGAAAATAAGAGCTTCCGTTCGTAAAATTTGTGAAAAATGTCGACTAATTCGTAGACGGGGGCGCATTAGAGTAATTTGTTCCAACCCGAGACATAAACAAAGACAAGGATAAAGGGATAATCAGACTCACTAAAGGACTCAGCGTACAAATAAAGAATCTGTTTTGACATGAAATGGATAGATCCATATATTTCTGACTCATATTTATGAGATGATACAATATGGCAAAAGCTATACCGAGAACTGGTTTACGTAGAAATGTACGTATTGGTGCACGTAAAAGTGCACGTAAAATACCAAAGGGAGTTATTCATGTTCAAGCAAGTTTTAATAATACCATTGTCACAGTTACAGATGTACGAGGTCGGGTGGTTTCCTGGTCCTCGGCCGGTACTTGTGGATTCAATGGTACGCGAAGAGGGACACCCTTTGCTGCTCAAACTGCAGCAGCAAATGCTATTCGTACAGTAGTAGATCAGGGTATGCAACGAGCAGAAGTCATGATAAAAGGTCCCGGTCTCGGAAGAGACGCCGCATTACGAGCTATTCGTAGAAGTGGTATCCTATTAACTTTTGTACGGGATGTAACCCCTATGCCACATAATGGCTGTAGACCTCCGAAAAAAAGACGTGTGTAGAAATAAACAGTGAATCAATTTCAAGAGAAACAAGAGAAATAAATAATTCAATCAAAAAAAATATTATTACTATGGTTCGAGAGAAAGTAACAGTATCTACTCGGACACTACAGTGGAAGTGTGTTGAATCAAGAACAGACAGTAAACGTCTTTATTATGGTCGATTTATTCTGGCTCCACTTATGAAAGGACAAGCCGACACAATAGGGATTGCGATGCGAAGAGCTTTGCTTGGAGAAATAGAAGGAACATGTATCACACGTGTAAAATCCGAGAATGTCTCCCACGAATATTCTACTCTAACAGGTATTCAAGAATCGGCCCACGAA